AGGTAATGAGGTAAGATGGCTGAGTGTATAAGCGTTAGGCTGTAGTCCTTTTTACAGAGGTTTAATTCCTCTTCTTATCGGCTCCGTAGTGAAGTTCATGTTGAGTTGCAAGCTCATTGATATGTGTTTAGAGCACATCGGAGTCTTTTAGGCAGAGGTCCGTTGGTATAGGGCACCTAGCTGTTAACTAGGAGTGTCGTGGGGTCGAAGCCCACCTGCCTAGGAAGGTCCTAGCTTAATTAAAGTATCTGAGTTGCATTTAGAGGATGTAGGTTAGTGTCCTACGGATCTTGGCAGAAACTAAGAGAGTCTAACTCTTGTTTAAGGCTTTGAAGGCCCTTGGTTTGATATTATCCTAAGTTTCTTAAGTGGCGGTGAGAATTATGGGGGAGAGTGGGAGGAGTGAGATGGATAGGGAGGTGAGTGTGGGGATTAGGGTGTTGATTGGTTTTTTAGGGGATCACTGTTTCATCTTGTTTGTTGGATTGGGGGGAAGTGTGATCGTTGAGCAGTAGGTTAGTCGTAGGTAGAAGAAGAGGCCTAAGAGCGATAGTATGGAGATGATTGTGGCTGTTGTGGTTATTTCTTGTTTAGTGAGTTCTTGAATGATTAGTCACTTGGGTAGGAATCCTGTTAGTGGGGGGAGACCTGCTAGTGATAGTAGTGTTAGCATGAGAGCTGTGCTTAGTGCTGGGGTTTTAGTCCATGAGGATATTAGTGTTGATAATTTGAGGGTGTTGTTTGTGTTTATGGTTAGGAAGATGGAGGTTGTTATTAGGACATAGATGTAAAAGGCTAGAAGGGCTAGTTTAGGGTTGTAGATAATGATGATAGTTATTCAGCCTAGGTGGGAGATTGATGAAAAGGCTAAGATTTTTCGGGTTTGTGTTTGGTTAAGCCCTATTCAGCCGCCTAGGGCGATAGATAAGATGGATGTGGTGGTGAGTAGAGTAGGGTTTAGTGAGTGGGATGTGAGGAGGAGGATGGTGACTGGTGGGAGTTTTATTGTTGTTGAGAGAAGGAGGGCTGTGGTTAGGGTTGTCCCTTGAAGGACTTCTGGGAATCAGAAGTGGAAGGGGGCTAGGCCCAGTTTGATGGCGATTGCGGTGGTTAGTAGGAGGTGTGATGGAGGGTAGGTGAGTTGGGTGATATCTCATTGTCCAGTGGATCATGCATTTAGTATGCTTGAGAAGAGTAGTAGGGTGGAGGCGGCTGCTTGTACTAGGAAGTATTTAGTGGCTGCTTCGATGGCTCGTGGGTGGTGTGGTTTGGAGATTAGGGGGATGATGGCTAGGGTGTTGATTTCTAGTCCTGTTCAGGCCATTGCTCAGTGGTTGCTTGTAATTGTAATGGTCGTTCCTAAGAGTAGGCTTGTGGTTGAGATTAGTTTTGTGGAGGGGCTCATTAGTAGGGGAAGGGGTTGAACCATCATTTTCGGGGTATGGGCCCGATAGCTTTGTTAGCTTACCTTACTAGGAAATAATATAAGGGAAGTATGGAGGATTTTGATTCCTTTTGTGCAGGTTCGATTCCTGCTTTTCTAAGCTTTGTTAGGAAATGAGAGGGTTGGTGTACCTCTATGTTCACTTTATCATAGTGACCCTTACATTCAGGCACATTTCCTTAGGTAAGGAGGCAGGCCTGCGTAAGAGATTGGTATGCTGGTGTGTCAGAGGTGGAGGGCTAGGGTTAGGGGGAGGAAGTTCTTTCATAGGAGGTGTATGAGTTGGTCGTATCGGAATCGTGGGTAAGAGGCTCGGATTCATAGAAAGCTTGAGGATAGGAATAGGGTTTTTGTGGCAAGGATGAGGGAGAATAGTTCTGGGGTTGGGTCGAGTGTGCTGGGGTTTAGAAAGATGAGGGCGGTCAGTGTGTTTATTAATATGATGTTTGCGTATTCGGCTAGGAAGAATAGGGCGAATGGTCCTGCAGAGTATTCTACGTTGAAGCCTGAGACTAGTTCGGACTCCCCCTCGGTGAGGTCGAATGGGGAGCGGTTTGTTTCAGCTAGTGTTGAGATGAATCATATTATTGCGAGGGGTCAGGAGGGGAATATGAGATATAATGGTTCTTGTAGTGTGGTGAGGGTGGTCATGGTGTAGTTTCCGCTTAGTATGACTACGGATAGGAGAATGATAGCGAGTGTGACTTCGTAGGAGATGGTCTGTGATACTGCTCGCAGTGCTCCGATTAGGGCGTATTTTGAGTTTGATGCTCAGCCTGATCATAGGATTGAATAGACTGCTAGGCTTGATATTGCTAGGAGGAAGAGGAGGCCTAGGTTTAGGTCTGTGAGGGGGAGTGGGAGGGGAAGGGGGGTTCAGATTGTTAGTGCTAGTAGGAGGGCCAGTATGGGGGTTGTGATGAATAGGAGGGGGGAGGATGTGGAGGGTCGGATGGGCTCTTTGATGAATAGTTTAACTCCGTCGGCCATTGGTTGAAGTAATCCGAAGGGGCCTACAATGTTAGGTCCTTTTCGGGATTGTATGTAGCTTAAGATTTTTCGTTCCACTAGGGTTAGGAATGCTACGGCGATTAGGATGGGGATAATATAGGTTAGCGCTGAGATTGGGTATGTTGGGAGTATATTTGGTCAGGTCATTGTTGGAGCTAGAGAGAGGATTTGAACCTCTGGGTAAAGGGTTTAAGTCTTTTGCATTTGCCGGGCTCTGCTACACTAGCGGCCATTTTCTGGGGTGTAGGTGGGGGATCCTTTGGTGATTTAGTTGGGGGCATCACTTAGGGGGAGGGCGTGCTGGGGGCATTGGCCCTACTTTCCCGGTCCTTTCGTACTAGGGAAGGTTGGGTCATAGATAGAAACCGACCTGGATTGCTCCGGTCTGAACTCAGATCACGTAGGACTGTTAATCGTTGAACAAACGAACCCTTAGTAGCGGTTGCACCACTAGGATGTCCTGATCCAACATCGAGGTCGTAAACCTCCTCGTCGATAGGGGCTCTTGGGGGAGATTGCGCTGTTATCCCTGGGGTAGCTTGGTTCGTTGGTCAATTTTATTGGGTCTGTGTGCTGTTGGCACGTTGAGGGGTTGCTCTTAGTTGGGGATTTGGCCCGTGCTACTGGAGGATTTGTTTTTCTCCAGGGTCGCCCCAACCTAAAAATACTAGCCAGTTGTTCGGGGTTAAGTGGGCCTTGTAGGTTGGTATTGGGGTGTGTGGTGGCTATTGATTTTGAAGTTCCACAGGGTCTTCTCGTCTTATGTGCTTATCCCTGCTTTTGCACAGGGAGATCAGTTTCACTGATTGTCTGCAGGAGACAGTTAAGACCTCGTTTAGCCATTCATACAGGTCTCGATTTATGGGACAATTGATTGCGCTACCTTTGCACGGTTAGGATACCGCGGCCGTTGAACGTAGGGTCACTGGGCAGGCATCACCTTCAATACTTGTTTGGCTGAAGGCTATGTTTTTGGTAAACAGTCGGGCCTTGGGCTTGCCGAGTTCCTTTTGCAGATTTTAATCTTCCTAGTTGTGCGCTCCTGAGTTGGGTTAACAGGGTGTGATCAATGGTTGGGTTAAGATGGGGGTTTAGTTTATTGTGGTAGTGCTGTTAATGGTATGTAGGTTGGCGCTTAGGGGAGGGTGTGGTGTCCTGGTTACTCGTTTTAGCATGTGTTCATCTATAGTTATAGGTTGGCCTGCTGAGGGTGTAGGGAGTCTTGTTGTTTTTGGATTTTTTAGGGCTTTGAGCTTTGACGCATTCTTTTGGGGTGGCTGCTTTAGGGCCCACGGGTGTGGTGGTTGTGTATTATCCGCTGGTGGAGGTTGTATCCTGTGTCAAAGGGGCTGTACCTCCTTTGAATATCTCTTAGCGCTTACATAGGGATTTGGTTGATTGGTTCATGGTGGGAGGGCTAAGGGGGAACTTAAATTCGTTTTGCAGGCAACCAGCTATCACCCAGCTCGGTAGGCTTTTCACCTCTACTAACAAGTCATCCCACTCTTTTGCAACAGAGACGGGTTGGTTCTTGGTTGACTGCTTGTGAGTAGCTCGCTTGGGTTTCGGGGTGGCAGGCTTAAGTTCTTTTTGCCTGGTCGGTTCTTGCTAGATCATGATGCAAGAGGTACAAGGGTTTGTCTTTGCTGTTTGGCGCTTGGCTTGTCATTGCTATTTCATCTTTCCCTTGCGGTACTTTTTCTATGGCGTCCGGGGCTGATACTTTTCTATCGCCTATACTCAGTTGGGGGTAATGTTTTAGTTTAGTGTGATGGGATAGTGGAGTTTTGGTTTTGGTTGGTGGAGCTAGGATAGGCTTCAGGGCGATCTGGTGTGGCAGATATCTTTCAGGTGTAAGCTGAATGCTTTATGTTGTAGCTACGCCCTGGTGTGCTAAGTACACCTTCCGGTACACTTACCTTGTTACGACTTACCTCGTCTTTAGCTGTTGTGTTACATTAGTTAGTGTGTTGGTTGGGCTTGTGAAGAGGGTGACGGGCGGTGTGTACGTGCCCTAGGACCGGCTTAAGGGGGGCTTGATTGTCCCCCCTTACTGCTAAATCCTCCTTCTAGGGGCAGGTTTCATGCCCCTTTCCGTTGGGTTTGTTCTATTTTAGAAAATGTAGCCCATTTCTTCCACTTCGTAGGCTATACCTTGACCTGTCTTGTTAGTGGGTTGAGGGGCTCTTGGGCTCACTATTGCTCTCTCATTGAGGTGGGCTGGCGACGGCGGTATGTAGGCTGTTTGGGGCTAGAAGTGGTGGGGTGTAGCGTGGGTTATCGATTATAGAACAGGCTCCTCTAGGTGGGTTTAGGGCACCGCCAAGTCCTTAGAGTTTTAAGCGTTTGTGCTCGTAGTTCTCGGGCGGATGTTTGTGTGTTTGAAACATCAGGATTTAGGGCTAGGCATAGTGGGGTATCTAATCCCAGTTTGTGCCCTGGCTTTCGTGAAGTCGAATAGGTCATAGGTGCTGAGATCGTTTTTAGGCTGGTCTTCTGGGCATCTTGGGCTTGTGACGGCTGGGATGGGTGGTTTGATCTTAGTTGGTGTATGATAATCTTGAATCACTCTTTACGCCGTGTAACGATTAATTTGGGTCTCTTGTATGACCGCGGTGGCTGGCACAAGATTTACCGACCCTGTGTCGCTTTGACTAAGTCAGGCTTTCGCCTATTGCTTAATGTTAACTACTGCTGAATACCCGTGGGGGTGTGGCTGGACGAGGTGTCTTGGGCTACGATGTGTGTGCCTGATACCGGCTCCTTTTGGCCTTGGTAAGGGACTAAGGGCGTTTGCACTGGGGCGTGGATGCTTGCATGTATGTGTTGGGCGAGAATTAATGGTAAGGTTAGGACTAAGTCTTTTGTCCTTGGGGTGATACCCATCTTGGCATCTTCAGTGCCATGCTCTGAGTTTAAGCTACGAGGACAGGTACCTGCTTTGTTTGTTTGGTTTATGCTTATTGGGGCAGTGTAGGTATTGGGTAGGGAGGGGCAGATTCATGGATGCGGGTGGGGTTAAAGATTAAATTAAATAAACAAAATAAACGTCAAACATTTAGATAAGGTGAATGGAAGTTCGAGTAGTGAGCAACGTTTTATGAAGATTCATAATTCGAGTAGTAACGTTTGTTTGTTTCGTGTTTGTTTGTGACGTTTGTTACGTTTGACAAAGGTTTATTGGAAATTTTCCTACATCCTTTGTTGATCTTTTACTGGGTATTGGTAATTTAGAGGTGATAGAAGTGTTAAGACTATGTCCAGCGACCATTAAACGAATAATACCAAGTAGAAGGTCGGTGGAGGTGCCATAACCAAGTGTAAGACAAAGTGCATCAGTGTAAAAATGAGACGGCCCCGCATTAAAGCCATATCATTAATTAGCTCCTGAGGACCACAGACAGGACGAAGGGCATAATGTACATGTCAACAAATAGTATGCGCCTGTGAGCACTGGAGGTGTCAGGTGAAAGGACCAGAAAAAAAGAGAAGCAAGGCTCTATAGAGACCATAAGAGGCCGAGATTAAGAGGCAAAATGTACTCAGACTAGAAGTGATGACTTTGAAGATAATAGGAAGCTCAATTAAGGAGCTCATGGCCCTGACCGAGGAACCAGAGGTACCAAAGTGCAAGTAGTGCCAGGGTGTAGGGGGAAAGAATGGCCTTGAAGCTAGTAGCTGTGCGTCTTCCATACGTTGAGTAGGGGATTTCTCGTGAGAAGCCCAATCAATAGATAACCGGATACTTGAAACTAGCGCTACGTGAAATGAAAGTCCATGGTGTACCAACCAATTGTAGTCCTCAGACTATGCAGCACCGCCAGTCGAGGGAAGGACCGGACCATGAATCGGTTGAGTGGGCTAGATATGACATGTGTGCATGGAGCGCCGTCCGTTCCCTGCGGGAGGATTGGGGTACTCTACCTGCCGTCTAATTATACGAATCATTGTATACAAGCATGAGAACGCCAGGAAGCATGCTGGGAATACCCGATTATGCTGGTATGACCTGGGAGCATGGAACTGCTACCAGTCCTTAGAGCAGTGCTGGATATGACTTAGAAGCATGAAGTTGCTACCAGTCCTTGGAGAAGTACTGAGTATGACTTAAGAGCATGAAGTTACTACTGATCTTTAGAGCAGTGCTGGACATGACCTAAGAGCATGAAGTTGCTACTAACCCTTGAAACAAAATAGAGCTGTATCGTTTATTGCCCGTTTACATATAGTAATCTATAGAACATGAACATTTAGTCTTATAGGAAGCTTAATATAATGTACTAGGGACCATATAATAATGTACTATATACATAGCCCATAGGCTCGCTCATATTATGCCGTTGGGGGGTAAGGGGGGTCCACTGTATGGGGCTATTAATGGTTGATGGGGCCCCTCATGTAGTGTGTCGTGGGACTTAGGTAGCTAGGCCCCTCAAGCTTAGGTTGGGGGGCCTAGGGATTGTACGGTGGGACTTAGGTAGCTAGGCCCCTCAAGCTTGGGTTAGGGGGCCTAGGGGTTGTACGGTGGGATTAAGGTAGCTAGGCCCCTCAAGCTTGGGTTAGGGGGCCTAGGGGTTGTACGGTGGGACTTAGGTAGCTAGGCCCCTCAAGCTTGGGTTAGGGGGCCTAGGGGTTGTACGGTGGGACTTAGGTAGCTAGGCCCCTCAAGCTTGGGTTAGGGGGCCTAGGGAGTTGTACGGTGGGATTAAGGTAGCTAGGCCCCTCAAGCTTAGGTTGGGGGGCCTAGGGGTTGTACGGTGGGACTTAGGTAGCTAGGCCCCTCAAGCTTGGGTTGGGGGACCTTGATATCATGGGGTAGGGAGGGGCAGATTCATGGATGCGGGTGGGGTTAAAGATTAAATTAAATAAACAAAATAAACGTCAAACATTTAGATAAGGTGAATGGAAGTTCGAGTAGTGAGCAACGTTTTATGAAGATTCATAATTCGAGTAGTAACGTTTGTTTGTTTCGTGTTTGTTTGTGACGTTTGTTACGTTTGACAAAGGTTTATTGGAAATTTTCCTACATCCTTTGTTGATCTTTTACTGGGTATTGGTAATTTAGAGGTGATAGAAGTGTTAAGACTATGTCCAGCGACCATTAAACGAATAATACCAAGTAGAAGGTCGGTGGAGGTGCCATAACCGTGCTGGACATGACCTAAGAGCATGAAGTTGCTACTAACCCTTGAAACAAAATAGAGCTGTATCGTTTATTGCCCGTTTACATATAATAGTCCGTAGAACATGAATATTTAATCTTACAAGGAGCTTAATATAATGTATTAAGGACCATATAATAATGTACTATATACATAGCCCATAGGCCTGCTCATATTATGCCGTTGGGGGGTAAGGGGGGTCCACTATATGGGGCTATTAATGGTTAATAAGGCCCTCCACCTGTGGTGGGGGCCTTTGTAGGGGTTTTTGGGTTCTTATAGTTGAGGAGACAACGATGGTTTTTCAGGCCATAGACCTTGGGTAAATTCCAAGTGAGAACATTATGACATATTTTGTGCTTTTTTTAGGGTTCGGGTTTGTTTTGGCAGCGTTGTTGGTGGCTTCTAATCCGTCTCCTTACTACGGCGTAGTTGGGTTGGTTTTTGGGTCTGTTGTTGGGTGTGGGTGGTTGGTAAGTTTGGGGGCCTCTTTCATGTCTTTGGTGCTCTTTATGGTCTATTTGGGGGGGATGTTAGTGGTTTTTGTGTATTCTGTGTCGTTGGCGGCCGATCCGTTCCCTCAAGTGTGGGGTGGTTGGCGTGTGGTAGGCTACGCTTTGGGGTTTGCTTTGGCCTTTGGGGTTGGGTTCACTGTTTGGGGGTGAGGGGGTGGGGGGTTTGGGGTGAGTACTGTTGATAGTGTGGGGGGGTACTTTGTTCGGTTGGATTTTAGTGGGGTGGCTTTGTTTTATTCTTGTGGAGCTGGGATATTTTTGGTGGCTGGCTGGGGGCTGTTGTTGACTCTGTTTGTTGTGCTGGAGCTTGTGCGGGGCCTATCTCGGGGGGCTATTCGGGCTGTTTAGGGTCAGAAAATAGTTTTAATGTAAAATGCCAGCTTTGGGAGTTGGTGATAGAGGTTTCAGCCCTCTTTTTCTGATTAGATTAAACTCTAAGAAGGGGTGGATCTTCATTCTTTGGTTTACAAGACCAACGTTTTTTGTAAACTATTAGAGTTAATTGAGGATGCTGTTTTCTAAGTATGAAATGATGGGGAATAGGATAAGGATAGTGGAGAAGTAGGTTAATGAGGCTAACTGTCCGATGATGATGAATGGGTGCTCTACTGGCTGGCTTCCTACTCACGTTAGGATGAATAGGTTGGCGGTTAGGGTTCAGAATAGTAGTTGGGAGATAGGGCGGAAGGCTATGGTTCGTTGTTTGGACTTGTGGAGAAGTGGACTTAGGAATAGTACTAGGACGGAGGCGGCTAGGGCTAGGACTCCTCCTAGTTTATTGGGGATTGAGCGGAGGATTGCGTATGCGAACAGGAAGTACCACTCTGGCTTAATATGTGGTGGGGTTACTAGTGGGTTTGCTGGGGTGAAGTTTTCTGGGTCCCCTAGGAGATTGGGTGAGAATAGGGCGAGGGTCGCTAGCGAGAGGAGTATGATGGTAAACCCTAAGAGGTCTTTTAGGGAGAAGTATGGGTGAAATGGGATTTTGTCGCAGTTGGATGAGATGCCTAGGGGGTTGTTAGATCCGGACTCGTGGAGGAAGGTTAGGTGGATGAGGACTAGGCCGGTGATTATAAATGGGAGGAGGAAGTGAAGGGCGAAGAATCGGGTTAGAGTGGGGTTGTCTACGGAGAATCCACCTCAGGCCCATTCTACAAGGGTTTGTCCGATGTAGGGAATAGCGGAGAATAGATTTGTGATGACTGTGGCCCCTCAGAACGATATTTGGCCCCATGGGAGGACGTAGCCGACAAAGGCTGTTGCTATGAGGGTGAGTAGGAGGATAATTCCGGTGTTTCAGGTTTCTTTGTAGAGGTACGAGCCGTAGTAGAATCCTCGGGCGATGTGGAGGTAGATGCAGATGAAGAAGAATGATGCTCCATTTGCATGGAGGTTGCGGATTAGCCATCCATATTGGACATTTCGGCATGTGTTTGCCACGGAGGAGAAGGCTAGGGAGGTGTCTGCAGTGTAGTGGGTGGCTAGGAGTAGGCCGGTCAGGATTTGTGTTATTAGGCAAACTCCAAGGAGGGAGCCGAAGTTTCATCAGGCGGAAATATTTGGGGGGGTTGGTAGGTCAATTAGGGAGTTGTTTGCTATTTTTAGGAGGGGGTGGGTTTTTCGTAGGTTGGGGGCCATTATGGGTTATATTATAGGAGTAGGAGGATGATTAGGATGGACAGAGCGTAAGATCCTAGGTATGTTTTGATTAGTCCCTTGTGGAGGGTGGTTGAGGTTTTGGCTGCCGAGATTTGTAGATTGGCGAGCCCCTCTGGTCCTATTTTTTTGTACCAAGACAGGTCGATTAGGTGGTTGGCGATTTTTTGTCCGGCGTGTAGTAGGATTATGGAACTTAGGCGGTGGGCTAGGGGGTTGAAGTATCCCAGTGCAGTTGAGAAGTTGAGGTAGTGGTTTTGTTTGGGCTGGGATAGGGTGTGGGTTAGGGTTGTGATTTCTAGGGCAACAATAATGCCCAGGATTGATATTACAATGGCTGCTGTTTTTGTTAATGGGGGTATTGTTATGGGGGGGGTTTGTGCAGGAGTTATGTATGATGTGATGAGCATGCCTGTTATAATGCTTCCTAGGGCCAGGCGGGTGATTGGGTTTGTGATTTGCGGGTTGTTTTCGTTTATTGGGGTGATTGCTGGTGTGCGGGTGGGTTCTGTTTGTACTAGGAGCATTATTCGTAGGCTGTAGGTGGCGGTGAAAGCTGTGGCTAGTAGGGTTAGGAGAAGGGCTCAGGCGTTGAGGTAGGAGGTGTTTAGGTTTTCGATGATGAGGTCTTTTGAGAAGAATCCTGCTAAGAAGGGGGTTCCTATTAATGCGAGGCTTCCAATTGTCAAGCAGGAGGTGGTTGTTGGGAGTGTTTTTTGTAGGTTTCCTATCTTTCGGATGTCTTGTTCGCCGTTTAGGCTGTGGATGATGGACCCTGAGCATAGGAATAGTATGGCTTTGAAGAAGGCGTGGGTTGAGATGTGGAGGAAGGCTAGTTGTGGGAGGTTTAGTCCAATGGTAACTATTATAAGCCCTAGCTGGCTGGATGTGGAGAAGGCAATAATTTTTTTGATATCGTTTTGTGCTAGGGCACAGATGGCGGCGAATAGGGTGGATATGGAGCCTAGGCATAAGCATAGTGTGAGAGCTGTTTTGTTGTTGGAAAGTAGGGGGTGGGTTCGGATAAGCAGGAAGATTCCTGCGACTACTATGGTGCTTGAATGTAGGAGGGCGGAGACTGGGGTGGGGCCTTCTATGGCAGCTGGTAGCCAGGGGTGGAGTCCAAATTGGGCTGATTTTCCTGTAGCAGCTAAGATGAGGCCTAGCAGGGGGAGTGTGGGTGTTTCTGCTGGGGAAGGTAGGTGTTGTATTTCTCAGGAGTTTAGGTTAGTGGTGAGTCATGCTATACTTAGGATTAGTCCGATGTCTCCAATTCGGTTGTATAGGACAGCTTGCAGGGCGGCTGTGTTGGCTTCTGCGCGTCCGTACCATCAGCTGATTAGTAGGAAGGATATGATACCTACACCTTCTCAGCCAATGAAGAGGAGGAAGATGTTGTTGGCGAGCGTTAGTGTTAATATTGCGATTAGGAAGGTGGTTAGGTATGAGAAGAACTTTGTGGTGTGGGGGTCTGATGCTATGTATGATGCTGCAAACTCTAGGATGGATCACGTTACAAATAGGGCAATGGGGAGAAAAAGTATAGAGTATTGGTCTATTTTTAGAGTAAGTGGAATTTTGAAGTTTATGGTGAATTTTCATTCTCAGAGTGCAGTGATATTTTCTAGTCCTGACTGCAGGAATAGTGCAGTTGGTACTAGGCTGGTTAGGAAGGCATATTTGGTGGTGAGGGTGATGGTTTTGGGGGAGCTTTGGAAGTTTTTTAGGAGGAAGTGGAGGAGAGTGGGTGTTAGGATGATTGCCAGTGTGAGGGTTGTTAGGGTGGTGATTAGTAGGGCTGTTTCCACTACTTTTACTTGGACTTGCACCAAGATGGGTGGTTCCTAAGACCAGTGGATTGCTCTTATCCTTTAAAAGTAAGGGGGCTGAGGTTTTAGACTCAGATGCAAGAGTTAGCAGTTCTTGTTGGTTGAACCTCCCCTCGGCAGGTAAGAAGGGTTTAACTTCTATTTTTAGGGTCACGGTCTAATGTTTGGTTTAAACTATACTTGCATGAGAGGGGTCCTGAAATGAGTTCAGGTTTGAGGATAAGGAGGAGTATTGGGATAAGGTGGAGGGTTATTAATAGGTGTTCTCGTGTGGTTGAGTTTTGGAGCGTTGTGATGTGGGGTGGTAGAGATCCTCGTTGAGTAGTTGTTAGTATGAATAGTGTATAAGAGGCGGTTAGCAGGGTGGTAATCCCTGTTAATAGGATTGTGGGGGTAGATCAGTTGAATAAGGAGATTATAATACTTAGCTCTGCTATTAGGTTTGTGGTGGGGGGGAGGGCCATGTTTGTTAAGTTGGCTAGTAGTCATCAGGAGGCTATTAGGGGGAGGAGGGGCTGGAGTCCTTGGGTTAGGAGTATGATGCGGCTGTGTGTGCGTTCGTAGTTTGTGTTGGCTAGGCAGAATAGTGTGGAGGAGGTCAGGCCGTGGGAGATTATGAGGATTATAGCTCCTGAGAATGACCAGTGTGTTTGGATGATACATGCGGCGATGACTAGACCTATGTGGCTTACGGAGGAGTAGGCGATGAGTGATTTTAGGTCGATTTGGCGTAGGCATATTGAGCTGGTTATTAGTGCTCCTCATAGAGCTAGAGTGATGAATGGGTAGTGGTGTAGGTTGTTTGGGGGTGAGTTTGTTAGGATAGTGATGCGTATGATGCCGTATCCTCCTAGTTTGAGAAGCAGGGCGGCAAGTAATATGGAGCCTGCGATTGGGGCTTCTACATGGGCCTTGGGGAGTCATAGATGGAGGCCGTATAGTGGTGCTTTAACTATGAAGGCAGTGAGTAGTGCGATGTCTAGCAAGATAGGGGTTCAATAGTTGGTTGGTGGGGGTGTGGTGTGGTGGGGGTGGAGTTTTAGGGTAGGGAGATGGAGGGTTCCTGCTTGTGAGTGAAGGAACAGGATTGCGATTAGAAGGGGGAGGGAGCTTATGAGTGTATAGAAGAGGAGGTAGATGCCTGCGCTTAGTCGTTCTGGTTGGCTTCCCCATCGTGTGATTAGAATTAGTGTTGGGACTAGGGTTGCTTCGAATGCGATAAAGAATATTATGAGCTCTGTAGTGGAGAAGGCTAGTATAATGAGGGGTTGGGTTGTGATTAGGGTGGATATAAAGATTCGTTTGCGTGCGAGTGGTTCGTGGTGCAGGTGGTTTTGGCTTGCTAGGATTATGAGTGGTGTGAGTCAACAGGATAAAACTAGAAGGGGGGAGGATGTTTGGTCGATGCCGGCTCATTGGGTTAGGTTTTTGTAGGGGTAGTATGAGGGAACTAGTCATTGGAGGCTTAGGGTGGCAATTAGTAGGCTGTGTGTTGTAGCGTTGGCTCATAGTGATTTCGAGGGTGAGAGGAGGGCTGTTGGGAGCAATATTATTGTTGGTAGGATAATTTTTAGCATTGTAGGAGGTTTAGGTTTTGTAGGTAATCGGAGCCGTGTGTTCGTGTGGAGGCTACAAGTATTGCTAGGCCCGTGCCTGCTTCACAGGCGGAGAATGTTAGTATGAGGGTTGGCGTGAGGGCGGAGGATGGTGTTTGGTTTTCAATTGGTCAGGTTGATAGGGCAATGTATATTGAGAGTATTATGCTTTCTAGGCATAGTAGGGCAGAGATTAAATGTGCTCGGTGGAAGGCTAGTCCTAGGCTGCTTAGGGTAAAGGCAGAATAGAAGCTTAGGTGGAGAAGGGGCATGAAGAAAGTCATAGGATGGGCTATGCTTTGTTGAGTCGAAATCAACTGTCTTGCTCTAGACTAACTTTCTTATTCTGCCCACTCTAGGCCTCCTTGTGCCCATTCATAGATTAGGCCTAGGGTCAATAGGAGGAGGATGGAGGAGGTTAGGGTAAGGGTGGTGGTTGGGTGGTTTAGTTGGGTTGCTCAGGGTAGGGGGAGTAGAAGTGCGATTTCTAGGTCGAATAGGAGGAATAGGATAGCTACGAGGAAGAATCGGATGGAGAATGGGAGGCGGGCGGATCCTAGGGGGTCAAATCCGCATTCATAAGGTGATAGTTTTTCTGAGTTGGGGGTAATTTCGGTGAGTCAGAGGTTTAGTAGGGTTAGGGCTGTGCTAAGCAGTAGGGTTGAGATAAGTATAAATATAATTATGTTTATTGCTCTTCTCCGGGGTTGGACCGGATTTTATAGATTGGAAGTCTATTGTAATGGATATACTAGGAGAGCATGATCCTCATCAGTAAATGGTTATATAGAGGAATAGTCAGATAATGTCTACGAAGTGTCAGTATCAGGCTGCTGCTTCAAATCCAAAGTGGTGTTTTTGTGTAAAGTGGAATTTGGTTAGTCGTGCTAAGCAGATTAAGAGGAATGTTGACCCAATGATGACGTGGAGTCCGTGGAATCCTGTGGCCACGAAGAAGGTGGAGCCGTAGACTCCGTCAGCGATTGAGAATGGTGCTTCGTAGTATTCTGTTGCTTGTAGAATGGTGAAATATAGGCCTAGTAGTGTAGTGAGTGCTAGTGCCTGGATTGCTGGTTTTTGGTCTCCTTCTATAATACTATGGTGGGCCCAGGTTACGGTAACGCCTGAGGCAAGTAGAATGGCTGTGTTGAGTAGGGGTACTTCTAGGGGATTTAGGGGTGTGATTCCTGTTGGGGGTCATTGGCTTCCTAATTCAGGGGTTGGTGCCAGGCTGGAGTGGAAGAAGGCTCAGAAGAAGCCTAGAAAGAAGAATAGTTCTGAGGTGATAAAGAGGATTATTCCGTATCGCAGCCCCTTTTGGACTGTTGGTGTGTGGTGACCTTGGAATGTGCTTTCTCGTACTACATCTCGTCATCATTGAAGTATAACTAGGGTGGTGGATAGGAGTCCTAGGGCTAGGAGCTGTGGGGAGTTGTAGTGAAATCATATGGTCAGTCCGGATGTAGTAAGTAGGGCGGCAATTGCTCCGAGGATGGGTCATGGGCTGGGGTCTACTATGTGGTAGGGGTGTGCTTGGTGGGCCATTAGATGTTCTCTTGTAGGTAGAGGCTTAGTAGGAGAACAAATACGTAAGCTTGAATTATGGCCACGGCTACTTCTAGGATTGTCAGTAGGAGCAAGATCGTGGTAGATAGGATGGATACTGCTGGTATTACTGGGAGTAGAGAAATGGAGGCTGTTGAGATGAGTTGGATTAGTAGGTGACCTGCGGTGAGGTTTGCTGTGAGGCGGACTCCTAGAGCTAGTGGGCGGATGAAGAGGCTGATGGTTTCGATTATAATTAGGGCTGGGATAAGGGGGGTGGGTGTGCCTTCGGGTAGTAGGTGTCCTAGGGAGGTTGTTGGTTGGTTTCGTAGGCCTGTAATTAGGGTGGCAAGTCATAGGGGGAAGGCGAGGGCCATGTTTATTGACAGCTGGGTGGTAGGGGTGAAAGTGTAGGGTAGTAGGCCCAGGAGGTTGATTGTTAGTAGGAGTATAGTTAATGATGCCAGGATTAGGGCTCATTTGTGGCCTGGCTTGTTTAATGGAGTTATGAGTTGTTTGGTGATGGTGTTGATGAATCATAGCTGTAAGGTGGTTAGGCGGTTGGTGACCCATCGGTTGTTTGGTGTGGGGAGTAGGAGGGGGGGGAGTAGTATTGATAGGAGGGTCAGTGGGATTCCGAGTATGTATGGACTTGAGAATTGGTCGAAGAAGGTTAAGATCATGGTCAGACTCAGGGGTGGTTTTTTGTGATTGAGGGTGTTTTGTTAGTGGGGGTATTTGTGGGGGTGAATGATAGTGTCTTGGGTTGGATGATTAGGGAGAAGGTTAGTCATGTTATGATTATGATAGAGAATCATGGGTTTGGGTTTAGTTGGGGCATGTCATTAAGGAGGGGCTTTGCCCTCTTTGACTAGCTTAAAAGGCTAGCGCTGGTACATAGCTTCTTAATGATTAGGTGGTTAGGAGTGAAGACCAGGCCTCGAAGTGGGTGAGAGGGGTGGATTCGACTACGATAGGTATGAAGCTGTGGTTGGCACCACAGATTTCTGAGCATTGGCCATAGAAGATTCCTGGGCGCGTGGTGATGAAGGATGTTTGGTTGAGTCGTCCTGGGATGGCGTCGGTTTTTACCCCTAATGTTGGGATTGCTCATGAGTGGAGAACATCATCAGCGGTGATGATTATGCGGATTGGAGACTCTATTGGGATAACAATGCGGTGGTCAACTTCTAGGAGTCGGAAGTGTCCTAGTGGGAGTTCTGCTGTGGGGACTATATATGAGTCGAATGAGAGGTCTTTGAAGTCTGTGTATTCGTAGGATCAGTATCATTGGTGGCCAATGGCTTTTAAGGTTAGGTCAGGTTCGTCGATTTCGTCTATTATATAGAGGATTTGGAGAGATGGTAGGGCGAGTAAGATGAGGACGATTGCAGGGAGGATTGTCCAGATTAGTTCAACTTCTTGGGCATCGACAGTGTTGGAGGATAGGCTTTCTTTTAATATGAGGGCTAGTAGGTAAAGGACTAGGCTGCAGATTGTTAGGGCAACTATTAGTGCGTGGTCGTGGAATTCAACAAGCTCTTCTATGATGGGGGATGAGGCATCTTGGAATCCTAGCTGTGAGTGGTTGGCCATGTGGAGGTGTACAGGGTTCTCACCTGTAGTTTGGCTTTGACAGGGCCATGTAATTGATTTACTAACACCTCATTAAGAAAGAAGCATAAGTGGTTAAGATATGCGGTTGGCTTGAAACCAACACATGAGGGTTCGACTCCTTCCTTTCTTGTACTTGGACGAAGGCTGGTTCTTCGAATGTGTGGTATGGGGGTGGGCAGCCGTGGATTCATTCGATATTGGTGGAGGTTAGCTCTGGCTTGGAGATTTTTCGTTTGGAGGCGAGGGCTTCTCAGATGATGAATGTTAGTATGATTACGGCTGTTATTGAGATTAATGAGCCAATGGATGATAAGGTATTTCATAGTGTATAGGCGTCTGGGTAGTCAGAGTATCGTCGTGGTATTCCAGCAAGTCCTAGGAAGTGTTGTGGGAAGAAGGTTAGGTTTACGCCTGTGAATATAACTCCGAAGTGGGTCTTAGCCCATGTTTGGTTTAGGGTATATCCGGTGAATAGGGGGAATCAGTGGGTAAATCCTGCTAGAATGGCAAAAACTGCGCCTATTGATAGGACGTAGTGGAAGTGGGCAACTACGTAGTATGTGTCATGCAGAGCGATGTCTAGGGAGGAGTTTGCTAGGACGATTCCTGTGAGGCCTCCGACTGTGAATAGGAAGATAAATCCTAGGGCTCATAGTATGGGGGGGTGTCATTTGATAGTCCCTCCGTGTAGTGTGGCCAATCAGCTGAAGACCTTGATTCCGGTTGGGATGGCAATGATTATAGTGGCGGATGTGAAGTATGCTCGGGTGTCTACGTCTATTCCTACAGTAAACATGTGGTGGGCTCATACGATGAATCCTAAGAATCCGATTGATAACATGGCCCATACTATGCCTATGTAGCCGAATGGTTCCTTTTTCCCTGCGTAATAGGCTACTACGTGTGAGATGATTCCAAATCCTGGGAGGATTAGGATGTATACTTCTGGGTGCCCAAAGAATCAGAAAAGGTGTTGATACAGGATTGGGTCACCTCCTCCAGCGGGGTCGAAGAAGGTGGTGTTTAGGTTGCGGTCAGTAAGGAGCATGGTGATTCCTGCGGCTAGGACGGGTAGGGATAGTAGGAGGAGTACGGCTGTAATTAGGACAGATCATACAAATAACGGGGTTTGGTATTGGGAGAGGGCGGGGGGTTTTATGTTGATGATGGTGGTAATGAAGTTGATTGCCCCTAGGATGGATGATACGCCTGCCAGGTGGAGGGAGAAGATGGCTAGGTCTACTGAAGCTCCAGCGTGGGCTAGGTTTCCGGCTAGGGGAGGATAGACTGTTCATCCAGTGCCTGCTCCGGCCTCTACTGTGGATGAGGCTAGTAGGAGTAGGAAGGATGGGGGGAGGAGTCAGAAGCTTATGTTGTTTATGCGGGGGAAGGCTATGTCGGGGGCGCCGATTATAAGGGGGACCAGTCAGTTTCCGAACCCTCCGATTATGATAGGCATTACTATGAAGAAGATTATTACGAAGGCATGGGCGGTGACGATTACATTGTAGATTTGGTCGTCTCCTAGGAGGGTTCCTGGCTGGCCGAGTTCTGCCCGGATAAGGAGGCTAAGGGCTGTACCGATTATGCCGGCTCATGTGCCGAAGATTAAGTAGAGGGTCCCAATGTCTTTGTGGTTGGTTGAGAATAGTCATCGGTTGAGGGTCAT